ATAAAGTAAAATATGATTAGGATAAAGTACAATATTATTATAAAATAAAAAAATATAATATTATAATATAATAATTAAATTATAAAATAAATAAAAATATAATTATAAAATAAATAAAATTATAAAGAAAGAAAAGATAAAGATTATATTATTATTATTTATAATTATTTATAAATAAAGTAAAGATAATAATAATAGATAATGATAATAATAAGGGCTTTGTTACGTTTCCACATCAAAGTAAAATATAGTACTTAGTTCTTTTTTCTTTCATTTAATGCCTATTGGTGTTCCAAAAGTACCTTTTCGAAGTCCTGGAGAGGAAGATGCAACTTGGGTTGACATATAGTGCGACTTGTCAGATATATTGGGCCATATGGGATTTTCCCGTTTTCTCCCCACTCGAGATATCCCCTGTTTCGCCCACGAAAGATTAATGGAATCATCAAAAATTTGGAGCGTGAAGTGCAATTAGATCCACTTTTTGGGGGGGATTCGAATTACTATTATCAATTAGAAGATTTTATGGTTGGCTTAGTTGGACTACTACATTGAAGTATCCAGGCTCCGTTTAAAAAAACCAAGTGGTATCTATTTTATATCATAAAGGATTCCTTTTTTTAAAGAAATCTCTTTTTTATTTTATAAGTAGAAGTTATTTCAAACTCTCCTCTTAATCAATCAATTGAGTAAAATGCATTAAGCCCTCAACTATTTTATGGAATGCGTGAATTGAAAAAAAAAGAAGGGATAACTAAAAGAAGTGGTAATGGGAGCATTTGTACTATATGTGCAAATAAAAATAGGGCGGATCTTTACCCGGAGTAGAGCATAAACCTAAAAAGATTAAAGGGGCCCATTTAAGAACAAGAAAATGACATCGTGATTTGGATTGAATCTCGATGAAAGAATCCATCAATGAAAAGTTAGTTGGATAAGTTTAATGAATTCTTTTTTATATTCTAGTTCTAGTTAATAATTAAGTTATAAGGAAAGGAAGACAAACTCGTGTTTAGTCAAAAATCAAGGAAATCATTATAAGTTAGAAGGAACTTGCTATGAAAAAAGAAAAAGTATAGGAATCTACACATTGATTCTTTTGTTTTTTTTGAACCGTATGCGTCAAAAGGCGCCTGTACGGTTCCGGGGGGATACAATTTGACCCTAATCAACCGACTTTATCGAGAAAGATTACTTTTTTTAGGTCAAGAGGTTGATAGCGAGATCTCAAATCAACTTATTGGTCTTATGATATATCTCAGTATGGAGAATGATACCCAAGATCTGTATTTGTTTATAAACTCTCCTGGCGGATGGGTAATACCGGGGGTGGCTCTTTATGATACTATGCAATTTGTACAACCAGATGTACAGACAATATGCATGGGATCAGCCGCTTCAATGGGATCTTTTATCCTGGTCGGAGGAGAAATTACCAAACGTCTAGCATTCCCTCACGCTTGGCGCCAATGAGGCTTTTATTTGAGAGAAAAAGGAAGACTATGCCTTCGCCATATGAAATATGAATTTTTAAGTTAAGTAATAATAGCATGGCACTTTGAATTCGATATAATAAATTTTGTTTTCAAAACATTAGATTATGTATCGAGAGAGTATAATATGAGAAAAAGATATTTCCTATTTTATTATCGGAAGTCCAATTCAGCGTCACAAACTTTTTTCACACCAGAGGTCTCTTAACAATATTTATAGTATAGAGCGAAAAAAAAAAACAAGATTCTTTTTTCCTTAGTTTATTTGATCAAACAAAAAAGCAACCTTGGGATTGCTGAATGACAGACAAATCACAGACAAAAAAATATAATAAATATAGAAAGCAACGGAGCCATCATAGTATTTTTGAATTCCTCCGAAAAGAAGGGTGGTAAGTTGATCATTTACCGATCGGGGTCTGATCGATCCTATTTTTTTGAAGGTAAGGGTCAATTTTATTGTAGAGCCGTATGCAATGCGTAATGCCCGTACGGTTGTTCGATTCTATCTTTTTTCTTGTTATTCTTTTATCTTTCTTTTATCTTCCCCTCATCATGCGAAATAGAGAAACCTTTTTTATCTTATATCATCAGGGTAATGATCCATCAACCCGCTGGTTCTTTTTCTGAAGTAGCAACGGGAGAATTCATCCTGGAAGTGGGAGAACTGCTGAAACTACGTGAAACCCTGACAAGGGTTTATGTACAAAGAACGGGGAAACCCTTCTGGGTTGTATCCGAAGACATGGAAAGAGATATTTTTATGTCAGCAACAGAGGCCCAAGCTTATGGAATTGTTGATCTTGTAGCGGTTGAATGACAATAAATAGCCTGAATTTCGCGTGAATTCGTGATTTAAAATGAACCCTGCTTTAATATTCTATGACTTTTATTTATTTACTATCTATCTATATCTATTGATTGATGATTGATGATTCTATTGATCTATCGATTCTATTCTATTGAATAAAAGTCATTCATAATCATACGGTTAGGATCGATCTAAACCAGCCCATTATGTATATGATTCAACATGCCAACGATTAAACAACTTATTAGAAATACAAGACAGCCAATCAGAAATGTCACAAAATCCCCCGCGCTTCGGGGATGCCCTCAGCGTCGAGGAACATGTACTAGGGTGTATGTGCGACTCGTTCAGATCATAAACTAGAACAAAGGAAAGAGAACAATGTTCGAATATCAATGATCAAATAGGATAGAACGGAAAAACAAACTACATTTACTATCTAAAACTAAAAATAAGAAAATGGGGTCATATCCCTTTTATTGTGTATGAAATTTATGGTTTCTATTGGTGTAAAACCACTCACCTCAATTCAAGATGAGAAGTAATTCTCCATTGGTAGCAAATGGTTATCCATTAAGCGGAGGAAATCTTAGATAGACCCATCTTGCAAGAACGGACTAACAGGGTCAGCTACCCAGCCAACTTTCATAATTAAATACCGTTACTGTATAGGTAGAGCTCGTTGTGAAAGAGCTATTACTGGATAATTCATGGGTAGAGCCGAAGAATGTGAACTATACAAGTTAGCAATAACATTGATTAAATGAAGTAAGGGCTCCGGTGTATAGAGAAGACCTCACCGTTTACGAAGTAACCATAGAAACGATGGAATCCACTATTTAGTTATCATTGCTATTTTTTTTTTAACCTAGTATAGTACAATTTCGTATTTCGAGGTGAAATGCCTATAAAAAAATAAAAAATCGTGGTTGGGAAGGTTATAGTAGCGAAAGCCATTGGAATTTTTAGTTTATACATTGGAAAAATCCGTTTTGTTATTAATGGAAAGGGGCAAAAGAATAACTGAAAGAAAGGAAATCTATTAGTTATTCGTTAAAGTTTCATTTATTCAATGACCAGAATTAGACGGGGATATATCGCTCGGAGACGTAGAACAAAAATTCGTTTATTTGCATCAAGCTTTCGGGGGGCTCATTCAAGACTTACTCGAACTATTACTCAACAAAAAATAAGAGCTCTGGTTTCGGCTCATCGGGATAGAGATAGGCAAAAAATAAACTTTCGTCGTTTGTGGATCACTCGAATAAATGCAGCAATTCGTGAAAGGGGGGTATGCTATAGTTATAGTAGATTAATAAATGATCTGTACAAGAGACAGTTGCTTCTTAATCGTAAAATACTTGCACAAATAGCTATATCAAATAGGAATTGTCTTTATATGATTTCCAATGAGATCATAAAAGAAGTAGGTTGGAAAGAATCCACCGGTTAAACGGAGTTGCCCGGAGAATGAACTCCGGGAAGATCGAATAAAAATGAATAGAATTAGAATATGATAAAATATCAGAAAGTATAGTAGTCAAAATAAATATGAATCAACACGTTCAATAAAAAATTTTATTCTTCCCAGATTATTCTTTTTTTTTTTTTTTTTCTTACGACACGAGACTTCAATCCGGATTGTTGGATTTTTCCAACAAAAAGGAAATCCGCGTTTGAGTTCGGATGGGCATTTGAATTCAAGTGAAGAAAGAGTAAACCTATCTTTTTCTGGCTCTAAGACTGGGAGTTCTGGTGGTCGACTCGGTTCTTTCAAATTGTTTCTCATTATTAAGAAAAGGTAACAAAGATAAAATACGAGCTTGTTTTATAGCAATAGTAATTAATCGTTGTTGTTTCAAGGTCAATCTATTCACTCGTCTAGATAATATTTTTCCCTGTTCACTAATAAATCGACTAATTAAACTCATGTTTTTATAATCAATTCGATCCCCCGATTGGATCGGGGGCAAACGCCTACGAAAAGATCGCTTGGATTTAAGAAAAGTTCGCTTAGATTTTTCCATGGTTTGGTTAGTTTATTTCTTATCCCTAAAATCCTATTTCAGCCGTATCTTTTATTAAAATAAATAAATAGGATTTGGTTTTTTTATAATTATCATCTTTAACTATGTTAAATTAAATATTAAATATGTTATATATATAATGTCTTTTTTGCCCTTTCCTTGTAAGAAAGATAAGGGCGCCGGCGCTCGGTTCGTTCGATCTATTTCTTTATCTCCCCATGAATCGTATGTTTGTTACAATATGGACAGAATTTTAGCAACTCCAATCGATTAGGCGTATTGTGCCGGTTCTTTTGAGTAATATATCTGGAAATCCCCGCTGATTCCTTATTAACACCGTTTCGAACACAAGCGGTACATTCCAAAAGAACCGGTATTCGCACATCTTTACCCTTAGCCATGAACCTCCTTTGGATTTTTAATTTACTCAACTCTTCCTTTTTCAATTCGAAACGAAAAAGAAGAAAGGAAGGAAAAATTTTGTAACTAGCTATCCTCTTATGCAAGATTTCATTACAATCAATATAGGAAATACGATAGAAAGATTTCTAAACTATATTTCAACAGTACAGTATTTCATATAATTATCGTCTAGAATACGCTTTCCTTAGAACCAGAGTTTGTAGTCGACTTCCATAGAAATTTAATACATAGAAATAGAAATTCATATTAATTTAATTCCAACCTGAACCCGACTCTCACAGCTGTTGCATGTAATATTCTTTCTCTTTCCTCCCTTTTTCTAGGGAAAAAAGAGAAAAGAAGGGGCTTTATTTAATTGTATCTCTAATCTTCTTTATTCCTTCCCACGTCAATAACTAGAATGAAAAAAAGGGGAACGTCAACGCATCCGGGAAAAAACGATTAATCTCTATCAATAAACCTGCCAAAGAACCGAACCATAGAGTACTTAGTACCGGTGCCACGGAAAGATATGTTTTTAGATCTCGCATTGAAAAACCTCCTTTTATAGTAATACATATACATACATAAGATAATACATATTGAAATGTACAATCATCCAGTAAATAAGATTTACTTTTTGTTAAATACAGAAAAAACGTCCTTTTCTTCCCCACTATTCCCCAAAAAGACTCATTTATTTTTCCTAGGGGTTCAAGAAGTATTTTAATATTATTATATGTTAAATGAGACCAAAAAGGCGAAATGGACATAAAAATTCTAGATTTTAATAGAGGCAATAACCATGTGGAAAACAAGATAGGAATTCTCTACAATGACACTGTAGACCAATGGAAGGGATGTAGCGCAGCTTGGTAGCGCGTTTGTTTTGGGTACAAAATGTCACGGGTTCAAATCCTGTCATCCCTACCTATTACTGCTCCTTTGAGCAGTAACGAGGGATTTTTTGAGATCAATTCACGTTGGACATATCATATAGAATCTTTTATTCTTATGATGATACTATATGTGTATGCATACAAGATGTATTGGGGCCAATCCTTTTCTTTACAGTCTTTTCTTTTATGAGAAGAAAGCGCTCTTAGTTCAGTTCGGTAGAACGTGGGTCTCCAAAACCCGATGTCGTAGGTTCAAATCCTACAGAGCGTGATTTGTATCTTCTTCGATGGAATTTGACTGAAACACTAACTGGAACAGCAATCTTTATTTGACCTCCTGGATATTAAAGAAAGGAGGAGGTCAATCAAAAAAAGAGATGTTAATTAATCAAAGGTCTAACTGATCGCCACGCCTGTATTGTAAATAGGCAGTTACAAATAATCCAGCCAAAGTAATAGGAATTAGACCTAACACAATTCCAAATAGAAAAACTTCAATCATTTCAATTTGTTTGAAAGGAGAAAAAAGAGGTAATATCTATACCTAAATATTAATCCGAATTACCATGAATCTCAATGACCAAGAATTGACAATTAACGGGGTAAAAATACACAGAAGTTCGCGGAAAGATTTTGTGCAATTAATTTCAAATAAGTCGTATCTTGCTCAGACCAATAAATAGAGCTGAGGTTATAGTTAAAGCCGTTAGTAGAAAACCGAAATAACTAGTTATGGTAGGCATCAAGGAGCTAAATGAAATATGGTCTTTTTATACATATGTTTATAAAAAAGCACTTACCTGAGTTTCCTTTTTTGCAAAATGGGAGAAAAAACCAATTGAAAGTTTTTGAGTCATCTATCATTATAGACAGCACTAACAAGGATAAAGTCACAACTATATAAAAAAAATTGATTCATCATCTGTAACATCTACCCATACCGCGTTTGCAATCAGCAAATGCATTCTTGGATCATTTTTTAATTGAATTCAACTTCTAAACGAATAATAAGAACTGGGTAGTGTAATTTCGTTTAAAAAAAAGACTAACGCTTTTCCAATCGTTATGGAATCAAATTAGAAAATTATTCCTATATTTTATCATTTGTTTTATTGGATCGAATCTATTTATTTTAGAGCGAACATTAATCTTATAAAACTTTTATTTTCATTTTAACTAATTAGATTCCGTAATAAGTTCACTCATATAATATATATCTTAAATATCTTGAATGAATGAGAACAAAAAGTTATCACATGATCACTCAAAAAAATAGGTGTTTTGGTTCAACTATATTTAAGACTAGTAATTTCTATTTTCTTTTGCTTTAGAAGTTCTATTTTGTCATATATTTTTCATATAATATATATTAGAAATGCGCATCTTTTTAGTTAGGTCAAGAAAGAACCTTCAGATTTCTATCTAATACAACAATATATGCATTAGTGATTCCAAATGTTTCATTCTTTGTTCTTTTTGGTTTATCGAATAAAAATTCCTATTCTTACTTGTTACTGGACGCCTAACCAATTCAAAAAAAGATTCCACCAAAAAAGCGCTTCTACAACTATGAATAACAAAGATTTTTAGACCTCACATTTACTTACAGATGCGGGAATATTCTAATCAATTTCATAAATTATTAGAAACTACCTTATCAGATTCACGTTTTACCTAATCCTCAGTTTCTAGCTCTAAACTCATAATGGCCAGGATGATTTTACATTACATTCAATAGAAATTGAATGGGAAATTCTATTTTCCATCAACAAACAACAAGTAAAGGAAGAAAGAAATTATTTAGCACCTCCTCCCAATACTGATTGAAAGTGCGTTGCTGTGTCAGAAGAAGGATAGCTATACTGATT